TTAGATCGAATAAACAATTTTTTTGATATTTCAAAAATGAGAAATCTCATTTTTAAAAATAGAGTCGGTAGAGAACCGGAATTGCAAATTTCCAATTTTGATTTTGATAAAGAAGAGACAAAAGAACATAAAAAAAAAGAGGAAAATGATCGACTAAAAATATCAGAAACTTGGGATAGCATTCTATTTGCTCAACCAATAAGAGGTTTGTTGTTAGTAACACAATCTTTTCTTAGAAAATATATTGTATTACCTTCATTAATAATAGCTAAAAATATTGGCCGTATATTATTATTCCAATTACCCGAATGGGACGAGGATTTGAGGGAATGGAATCAAGAAATGCACGTTAAATGCACCTATAATGGTGTTCAATTATCAGAAACAGAATTTCCAAAAGATTGGTTAACAGACGGAATTCAGATAAAAATTCTATTTCCTTTTTGTCTGAAACCTTGGCAAAAACAAAGATCTAAGGTACGATCTCATCATAATAATATAGATTTAATGAAAAAAAAAGTAAAAAAAAATAATTTTTGTTTTTTAACAGTATGGGGAATGGAAACAGAACGTCCCTTTGGTTCTCCCCGAAAACAACTTTCTTTTTTTGAACCAATTTTTAAAGAACTAAAAAAAAAAATTATAAAGGAAAAAAATAAAATTTTTCTCGTTCCAAGGGTCTTTAAAGAAAGAGGAAAACCCCTACAAATTTCAAAAGAAAAAAAAGGATGGGTCATCAAAACTGTTCTTATTATAAAACAAATAATGAAAGAACTTGAAAAAGTAAATCCTATTTTTTTATTTGAATTGAAGAAAGTTAAAGTATATGAACCAAATAAAAATGGAAAAGATTCAAAAAAAAATAATAAAATGAAACATAAATCGACCGTACCAATTCGATCTATGAATTGGACAAATTATTCACTCATAGAAAAAAAAATGAAAGATCTTTCTCATAGGATAATAACAACCAAGAATCAAATAGAACAAATCACAAAAGACAATAAAAAACGAGTTTTAACCTATGATGATAAAAATAAAAAATCGGAATCACAGAAATATAGTTGGCAGATATTAAAAAGAAACAATATCCGATTAATACGTAAATCACATTATTTTATTAAATCTTTCATTGAAAAAATATACATAAATATCTTGCTATATATCATAAATATTTTCATAATCAATACACAACTTTTTTTTGAATCAACAAAAAAAATTATCACTAAATCTAAATACATTTGCAACGATGAAAAAAATAAAGAAGAAATTGTTGAAACAAATCAAAATACAATGAACTTTATTTCGACTAAAAAAAAGTGGTTTTCAAATACTAATATTAGCAATAAAAATAGAAATAGTTATACTTCCTTGTCCCAAGCATATGTATTTTTCAAATTATCACAAACCCAATTACTTAACAAGTTTGACTTGAGATTCATATTTCAAGATCATAAGACCCATCATTATCTTAGGAATAAAATAAAGGATTATTGTATAACACGAGAAATATTTGATTACAAATCAAGACATAATAAAATGAAAAAGTCTGGAATGAATGAATGGAAAAATTGGTTAAAGGGTTTTTATCAATACAATTTTTGCGATATCAAATGGTCTCGATTAGTCCCTAAAAAATGGCGAAATAGAGTAAATCAACTTCGTTTGATTCAAAATAAAGACTCAATGAAATTTAATCCATATAAAAAAGACCCATTAAGTTATTACGTAAAAGAAGATAATTCTGCAACGGTTTCATTAACAAATAAAAAATTGGTTAAAAAACACTACAGATATGATCTTTTATCACATAAATATATGAATTATGAATATATTGGGAAAAAGAAAAACTCATATATTTATGAATCAACAGTACAAGTAAACGAGAATCGAGGGATTCCATATAATTTCCATACATGGAAATGGAAACCCGACGCATTTTATGTATTGGTAAGTACAGCTATTAGTGATTATCTAGAGGAAAGATATCCTATTGATACGAATAAAAACAGGGATAGAAAATATTTTGATTGTAAAAATTTTTATCTTATAAAAAATATTGATATTGAGACTTGGACCAATGCACATTTTGGTATCAAGACTAATAAAAATACTAAGATTCAAATTAATAAGTATAAAAACAAAAAGAAAAAAAAATACATTTCGCTTCATAAAGAAATCAACTCATCCAGCGAAAAAAAAAACCTTTTTGATTGGATGGGAATGAATCAAAAAACGTTATATCATGATCGTATCATATCAAAAATCAAATCTTGGTTCTTACCAGAATTTGTGCTACTTTTTGATACATATAAAAATAAACCCTGGATTATACCAATCCAATTTATTCTTTTAGATTTTTATATAAAAAAAAACCTTTCCATATTATCTAATCAAAAAGAATATCTTGATTTAGAAAATTTCAACCAAGAAAAAAAATATATTGAAGAGATTTACGCGGGATTAGACATTAAAAAAAGTATAAATAAACAAAAATCTAAGAGCAGCAAGGAAGCAGAACTAGATTTATTCCTGAAAAAATATTTCCTTTTTCAATTAAGATGGAATCATTCCTTAAGTCAAAACATGATCAATAATATTAAGGTATATTGTCTCTTGCTTAGATTGAAAAATCCAAAGTCAATTGCTATATCCTCGATTCAAAGAGGAGAGATGCGTCTGGATATAATGCTGAGTAAAAAGGATCTTGCTCTTACAGAATTGATAAAAAGAGGACTATTAATTATCGACCCAGTTCGTTTATCTCTAAAAAATGATGGGCAATTTATAATCTATCAAACCATAAGTATTTCATTAATTGATAAGGGTAAAGAAAAAATGAAAACTACTAAAAAATTCATAAAAAAACGACATGTTGATAAGAGTAATTTATACAAAACCATTGCACAACATAGCGATATGCCTGTGAATGAAGAAAAAAAAAATAATTATAATTTCTTTGTTCCCGAACATATTCTATCCGATAGACGTCGTAGAGAGTTGAGAATTCTAATTTGTTTAAATTTATGGAATTGGAATAATATGGATAAAAATCCACAATTTTGCACCGAAAATAAGATAATAAACTGTGGACAATTTTTGAATGAGGATTTTAATAACTTTATTAAATTCAAATTGTTTCTTTGGCCCAATTACCGATTAGAGGATTTAGCTTGTATGAATCGTTACTGGTTTGATACCCATAACAGCAGTCGTTTTAGTATGTCAAGAATACATATGTATCCACAATCCAGAATCAATTAATAAAAATAGATTTTGTATATATCTATATCGCCTGACATATTTTATATATGGCGAAACATGTACATATGCATATGTTACATTTTTGTACATTATACTGATTGATTGAATGGCATATCAATTTTCAATTGGATCTAGGAATAATAAATTTGGTAGAATATTTTTAGGTACAAAAAATAGCTCTATTTTATGAATGTGTAAATGTATATATTTTATTCTATCTAAATATCTAAATCCTATTTTTATTTCAAACTAAAAATTGGATTTAGATAGAATAAAAAAGTATGAAGAAAAATAAATCCAAACTTTTGTTTATAATCGATTAAAATGACTAACATAAACATAATAATAACCAAATATAATAATAATTATTATTTTTCCTGATCAGTAAAATCTAAAAAAGGAAAAATATAGAAGAATTTTTTTTATGGTCAAAAATTCATTTATTTCAGTTATTCCGCAAGACGAAAAAGAAAAAAATAAAGGGTCTGTTGAATTTCAAGTATTCAGTTTCACCAATAAAATACGGAGACTCACTTCACATTTGGAATTGCACAAAAAAGATTTTTTATCTCAAAGAGGTCTACGAAAAATTCTGGGAAAACGTCAACGACTATTGGCTTATTTGTCAAATAAAAATAGAGTACGTTATAAGAAATTAATTAGTCAATTAGATATTCGGGAACTAAAAAATCGCTAATTTGAAGATTAATTTTAATTTTTTTGTGATTAGTTATTAGATTTTTATAAACCTTGTTTTGAGAAATTCATGGAATAATGAATTAGGGAAAAAAAGATATGACTGTACCGGTTACAAGAAAAGATCTCATGATAGTCAATATGGGTCCTCATCACCCATCAATGCATGGTGTTCTTAGACTTATTATTACTCTCGACGGTGAAGATGTTATTGACTGTGAACCCGTATTGGGCTATTTACACAGAGGAATGGAAAAAATAGCGGAAAACCGAACAATTATCCAATATCTTCCTTATGTAACACGTTGGGACTATTTAGCTACTATGTTCACCGAAGCAATAACAGTAAATGCACCAGAACAATTGGGAAATGTTCAAGTACCTCAAAGGGCCAGCTATATCAGAGTTATTATGCTAGAGCTGAGTCGTGTAGCTTCTCATTTATTATGGCTTGGACCTTTTATGGCAGATATCGGTGCGCAGACTCCTTTTTTCTATATTTTCAGAGAGAGAGAATTGCTATATGATCTATTCGAAGCTGCCACAGGTATGCGAATGATGCATAATTATTTCCGCATCGGAGGAATAGCTGCTGATCTACCTCATGGTTGGATAGATAAATGTTTGGATTTTTGTGATTATTTCTTAACGAGTATTGTTGAATATGAAAAACTTATTACGCGGAATCCCATTTTTTTGGAACGAGTTGAAGGAATAGGCATTATTGGTGGAGAAGAGGCAATAAATTGGGGCTTATCAGGACCGATGTTACGAGCTTCTGGGATCCAATGGGATCTTCGTAAAGTTGATCTTTATGAATGTTACAATGAATTCGATTGGGAAGTCCAATGGCAAAAAGAAGGGGATTCATTAGCTCGTTATTTAGTACGAATTGGCGAAATGAGGGAATCTATAAAAATTATTCAACAGGCTTTAGAAGGAATTCCCGGAGGACCCTATGAAAATTTAGAAATTCGGCGCTTAGATAGAGCAAGGAATTCGGAATGGAATGATTTTGAATATAGATTCATTAGTAAAAAACCTTCACCTAATTTTGAATTGTCCAAACAAGAACTTTATGTAAGAGTGGAAGCCCCAAAGGGAGAATTAGGAATTTATTTGATAGGAGATAATAGTGTTTTCCCCTGGAGATGGAAAATTCGTCCGCCTGGTTTTATCAATTTGCAAATTCTTCCTCAGCTTATTAAAAGAATGAAATTGGCTGATATCATGACAATACTCGGTAGTATAGATATCATTATGGGAGAAGTTGATCGTTAAAATGATAATTGGCACAACAGAAATACAAACTATCAATTCTTTTTTTAAATCAGAATCCTTAAAAGAAGTTTATGGACTCATATGGCTATTTGTCCCTGCTTTGACCCTTATATTAGGAATCATAATAGGAGTACTAGTAATTGTATGGTTAGAAAGAGAAATATCCGCAGCGATACAACAACGTATTGGACCCGAATATGCTGGCCCGTTGGGAATTCTTCAAGCTTTAGCGGACGGGACGAAATTACTTTTTAAAGAGGACCTCCTACCATCTAGAGGAGATATTCGTTTATTTAGTATTGGGCCGTCTATAGCAGTCATATCAATTGTATTAAGTTATTTAATAATTCCTTTTGGGTATCGACTTGTTTTAGCTGATCTCAGTATAGGTGTTTTTTTATGGATCTCCATTTCAAGTATTGCTCCTATTGGGCTTCTTATATCAGGATATGTATCGAATAATAAATATTCTTTTTTAGGTGGCTTGCGAGCTGCGGCTCAATCTATTAGTTATGAAATACCATTAACTCTATGTGTGTTATCAATATCTCTACGTGTGATTCGTTAGAACATAAACTTTGACCTCTCCTCAAAATAAAAATGAAATAAAGGAAAGAGGAATATATTAGATAGATAGATATATTTTTTTATTTATCATTCAAGTCGATGAGTTAAACCAGATAGTTATATGAGTGAAACAAAACAGCTTATCAATGTGTAGTAAAAAGATAAAATCTCATTTCCTATATACAAGAATAAAGCAGAAGTAAACATAAGGAGTATAAACTCTTTATCCCAAGATTGAGTTCTTTTATTAGTCATCATATCTTGAAGCGGGTGCAAAAGATCAACTGTATGGGATTTCTACTACTGTCTTGTATGTATTACCATACTGGGGATCAAAAAAAAATCAGTGGACGGTTAGGAACACTAAGGTACACAAAGGATTAGTAATAGAGATTATGTAAGGTATCAAAAAAGAGGTATTTTCACATAAAACGAATCATAAGATAATAGGGGCTTTAAGTTGGTAGAAATGATCAAGCAGTACTTCCCCACGATTCCGATCTAGAGTATGCTCCTAGTCATTGATTAAAGAAATAACTATAAAGAACGAATTAATCCTTTATTCTCAGGAGTCACTTCTTATGAGAAAGAAGAATAGGAACAAACGAAATAGAATGGAAAAAAGAAAAGATCCTTATTAATTTTTTCCTACATCTATACATATGTATAAAAGAATATCGAATTCTTTTTATCTTTTGATATTAAGGAAAGGAGTGAGTATTTTATTTAAAAATGAAGTTATTACTGAAGATTTAAGTATAAGGGATAAGATCAATTCGGAAGCGCCATTTTAGCAGACAGAATTCCATTGGTCCAATTTTTGAGACTTTACACGGTATTTTTATTCCATATCTACCCTACGTCGAATCCGCAAAGATCTCTATAATAATAATTAATACCGAACCAGTCTTTGCCATAGAGGAGCCGTATGAAGCTGAGGTCTCATGTACGGTTTTGGAATAGCGGCGAAAACAAGAACAGTTATGTTATTATCGACTATGATTATCGAACAGTTCAAGTACAGTTGATATAGTTGAGGTACAGTCAAAATATGGTTTTTGGGGATGGAATATGTGGCGTCAACCTATAGGGTTTATAGTTTTTCTAATTTCTTCTCTAGCAGAATGTGAAAGATTACCTTTTGATTTACCAGAAGCAGAAGAAGAATTAGTAGCAGGTTATCAAACTGAATATTCTGGTATCAAATATGGTTTATTTTACATTGCTTCTTACCTAAATCTCTTAGTTTCTTCTTTATTTGTAACAGTTCTTTATTTAGGTGGGTGGAATTTATCTATTCCATACATATCTGTTCCTGAACTTTTCGGAATAAATAAAATTGCTAGTGTCTTTGGAATTACACTGGGTATCTTTATTACATTAGCTAAAGCTTATTTGTTTCTCTTTATATCTATCACAACAAGATGGACTTTACCTAGGATGAGAATGGATCAGCTATTAAATCTTGGATGGAAATTTCTTTTACCCATTTCTCTAGGTAATTTATTATTGACAACCTCTTCCCAACTTGTTTCACTATAAATAACAGAATATGATAACGGTATTCTAGACTCATAACCTCTCTTAAACAAGAGAAAGAAACATCAACTTATTCGTGGATATCTACAATATGTTTCCTATGGTGACTGGGTTCATGAATTATGGTCAACAAACAATACGAGCCGCAAGGTATATTGGTCAAAGTTTCATAATTACCTTATCCCATGCAAATCGTTTACCTGCAACTATTCAGTATCCTTATGAAAAGTCGATCACCTCAGAACGTTTTCGTGGTCGAATCCACTTTGAATTTGATAAATGTATTGCTTGTGAAGTATGTGTTCGTGTGTGCCCCATAGATCTACCTGTTGTTGATTGGAGATTTGAAGGAGATATTAAAAAGAAACAATTGTTTAACTATAGTATAGATTTTGGTGTCTGTATATTTTGTGGTAACTGTGTCGAATATTGTCCCACAAATTGTTTATCAATGACTGAAGAATATGAACTTTCTACTTATGATCGTCACGAATTGAATTATAATCAAATTGCTTTGGGTCGATTACCAATGTCAGTAATTGGAGACTACACAATTCAAACCGTTATGAATTCGACTCAAATCAAAATAGACAAGGGTAAATACCTTGATTCAAGAACAATTACCAATTATTAAGATTTTATTTTGATAGAAAAAACTTTGTTTTTTTTTTTAGTCGATGTAACTAAAAGTAAAACAATCACTATTGGTTGAATTGGCCCAATAACTTTATCTATATCTACATTAATCTATACTACATTACTACATTAAAATTTCATTTAGGAACGTATTATAGACTTATAGACAAGAAAAAATAGCCTATTTTTTACTTCCTGACTATTCAGTAAGGTCATGAAATTTATTTATCTCTTATTTCATACATAATGGATTTACCTGGATCAATACATAATATTGTTGTAGTCTTTCTGGGATCAGTTCTTATATTGGGGGGCCTGGGAGTAGTATTATTTACCAATCCAATTTATTCTGCCTTTTCGTTGGGATTGGTTCTTATTTGTATATCCTTATTCTATATTTTATCGAATTCTTATTTTGTAGCTGCTGCACAACTTCTTATTTATGTGGGAGCCATAAATGTCTTAATCATATTTGCTGTAATGTTCATGAATGGCTCAGAATATTCCAACAATTCCCATCTTTGGACCCTTGGAAATGGGGTTACTTCACTGGTTTGTACAAGTATTTTTATTTCACTAATTATTACTATCCCAGATACGTCATGGTACGGAATTCTTTGGACTACAAGATCAAACCAGATTTTAGAACAGGACCTTATAAGTAATGTTCAACAAATTGGGATTCATTTATCAACAGATTTTTATCTTCCATTTGAACTTATTTCTATAATTCTTTTAGTTTCTTTAATAGGTGCAATTACTATGGCTCGTCAATAATAAATACTTAAAATTTAAGAATTTAAAATATTTTGATAATTTAAAATTTTTAATAAAAAAGGGTTTTTATTTTTAGTTAAACCTAATTGCCAATACCTAACTTTTGGTCTAATCTATTTTTAGTCAATCGAATCAGTTAAATTGTTATTCATATCATATTTAAATGAATCCAAATTGATGGGGAGTTAGTTAATGATGTTCGAGTATGTACTTTTTTTGAGTGTCTATTTATTTTCTATCGGTATCTATGGATTAATCACAAGTCGAAACATGGTTAGAGCACTTATGTGTCTTGAACTTATACTAAATTCAGTTAATATAAATCTCGTAACATTTTCTGATTTATTTGATAGTCGCCAATTAAAAGGAGACATTTTCTCAATTTTTGTTATAGCTATTGCAGCTGCTGAAGCTGCTATTGGACTAGCTATTGTTTCGTCGATCCATCATAACAAAAAATCCACTCGTATCAATCAATCAAATTTGTTGAATAATTAAATTAGTCATAATCATTCATTATGTAATCATTGATTTTCATTATATAACTAATATAATAAAAAAATAATAATTTATATTAATTAGTTAGATTTATTCAAATTAAAATAAAATTTAAATTTCATTAAATTAAAATTAATAATAAATATTTAGTGTATTTTGTTGACCAATTTGAATTAAGATGTGCGATTTCTATTGTATGACTGTGGTTGTTGAAACATAAATCAAAGTCTCTTGGCACTTTTTAATGAACAGGTTTAGAAATATATTGATTCTAAAAAAATTTTGATAAATCATTGATTCGTCTGGTGTCCTGGTGTCTATAATATAAACATATAATTAAATTACTACTAATTTTACTATTTATTTTTACCATACCAAAACCGGATCGAAAAATTTTTATGTTAAAAACGGGAATTTCTAGATTTAATGTCACATTCAGTAAAAATTTATGATACATGTATAGGATGTACTCAATGTGTACGCGCCTGCCCCACGGATGTATTGGAAATGATACCTTGGGACGGATGTAAAGCTAAACAAATTGCTTCCGCACCAAGAACTGAGGATTGTGTAGGTTGTAAGAGATGTGAATCCGCTTGTCCAACAGACTTTTTGAGTGTCCGTGTTTATTTATGGCATGAAACAACTCGTAGCATGGGTCTATCTTATTAATTATATGTTACGTTACAAAAACTCCATTTGAATCATTTGATTCCTCTTTACCGACAAAAGCCCGTACTTGATAAAATCAATATATTATTGCGAGCACGGGCTTTTCTGGTCAAAGCGTATCTTGTCTTTATCACGAGTTATTTTCCTTGGTTAACAATACTTGTTGTTTTGCCTCTATTTGCGGGCTCTTCAATTTTTTTTCTTCCCCATAAGGGGAATAAGGTGTTTAGATGGTATACTTTATGTATATGCTTATTAGAACTCCTTTTAACTACCTATGCATTCTGTTATCATTTCCAATTGGACGATCCATTAATACAATTGGAAGAAGATTTGAAATGGATAAATATTTTGGATTTTCACTGGAGACTAGGAATTGATGGGCTTTCTGTGGGACCCATTTTACTGACAGGATTTATCACTACTTTAGCAACTTTAGCGGCTTGGCCAGTTACTCGAAATTCACGATTATTCTATTTCTTTATGTTGGCAATGTATAGTGGTCAAATAGGATTATTTTCTTCTCGAGACCTTTTACTTTTTTTTATCATGTGGGAGTTAGAATTAATTCCTGTTTACTTACTTTTATCAATGTGGGGGGGAAAGAAGCGCCTATATTCGGCTACAAAGTTTATTTTGTACACTGCGGGGGGTTCCATTTTTCTATTAATAGGAGTTCTAGGTATGGGTTTATATGGCACCGCTGAACCGACATTAGATTTTGAAAGACTAGCTAATCAATCATATCCGATGGCATTGGAAATAATATTATATTTTGGCTTCCTTATTGTTTATGCTGTCAAATCGCCGATCATACCCCTGCATACATGGTTACCAGATACCCATGGAGAAGCACATTATAGTACATGTATGCTTCTTGCCGGAATTTTATTAAAAATGGGAGCATATGGATTAATTCGGATCAATATGGAATTATTACCCCGTGCTCATTCCATATTTTCACCGTGGTTGGTGATAGTGGGAACAATACAAATAATCTATGCGGCTTCAACCTCTTTTGGTCAACGCAATTTAAAAAAGAGAATAGCTTATTCCTCTGTATCTCACATGGGTTTCACAATAATAGGAATTGGGTCTATAACCAATATGGGATTAAATGGAGCCATTCTACAAATACTTTCTCATGGATTTATTGGTGCTGCACTTTTTTTCTTGGCAGGAACCTGTTGTGACAGAATACGTCTTGTTTCTCTTGACGAAATGGGGGGGATAGCTGTTCCGATGCCAAAAATATTTACAATGTTCAGTAGCTTTTCGATGGCCTCTCTTGCATTGCCAGGGATGAGTGGTTTTGTTGCAGAATTAGTAGTCTTTTTTGGAATAATTACCAGCTCAAAATATCTTTTAATGCCAAAAGTACTCATTACTTTTGTAATGGCAATTGGAATGATATTAACTCCTATTTATTTATTATCTATGTTACGTCAAATGTTTTACGGATACAAATTATTCTATCTTCCAAACTCTAATTTTTTGGATTCTGGACCACGAGAACTGTTTGTTTCGATCTGTCTCTTTTTACCCATAATAGGTATTGGGATTTATCCCGATTTCGTTCTTTTACTATCAGTTGACAAGGTACAAGCTATCTTATCTAATTATTTTTATAAATAGTGTTTATTAATGAGACGGAAAGTCTTATAATTCTGTAAAATCAAGTGAATTAGAGTTGTAATGAGATTTATTTCGAGTTTTTGCGAACCATTTGATTCAAGGAATCGGAATCAAATGGTTCGCAAAAACTCGAAATACATATGATGGATGTTCTTATGTTATGTATCCTTTCGGATAGTCTACTCAATTAGATGTTAATGTGAATTGAATGAACCATAACTATGTAAACCTATTCCTAATAGATTGATCCCAAAATAACATATCCAAATTATAAGAAATCCTATAGAAGCTGCAAGCGCCGAATGTATATCTTGTAAATTTTTATTTGTTCTAGTATGTGAATAAATCGCAAATATGATCCAAGTAATAAATGCCCAAGTTTCCTTAGGGTCCCAATTCCAATAAGATCCCCAAGCCTCATTAGCCCATACTGCTCCAGAAAGAATGCCTATGGTTAAAAAGGTAAATCCTAAACTAATGACACGATAACTCCAATAATCCAAACGCTGAGTCAATTGATATTTGTAATAATTTCGAAATGAAATAAAAGAAGTGTTTTTAAAAACACTTCTTTTATCATTTAAATATTCAACTTCGCCAACGAAAAAGGATTTAATTAATAAATTCTTCCTTGTAAAAAAAAGATCGATGTTTTTTCTAAATGTAATGACTAAAAGAGCGATTGATAATAATGATCCACATAAAAGAGCTGCATAGCTTAATAACATCATACTTACATGCATCATTAACCACTGAGATTGTAGAGCAGGTACTAATATACTGGATTGATGCATTTCGGTTGAAAGACCTGACGTGGCGAAACCTTGAGTAAAAATAGCACTTGGCGCGGTTATTACGCTTAAATCATTTTTATGATTTCGTATTTTAGGGATCATATGAATAAGGGAGAAACTCCATGAAAGGAAGATTAATGACTCATATAAATTACTTAATGGGAAATGACCCGAATAAATCCAACGAATAACTAATAATCCTGTTATAGATAAAAAAGTAGCTATCATACCTCTTTCTAATGAATTGTGTAATCCTACGATTTCATGAAAAAATAAGGTTATAAAATGAATCGTAATCACAATTGAAATGATCGAAAAAGAGATATGAATTAATATATGTTCTATAGTCGCAAATATCATAAAAAGGGCGAGGGTTCTCCATTATAGAATTAAAATTGAGAATTATATATATATATTATAGGATCCGCTGTGTCCCTTTTAGGGGATGCCGCCACTCGGACTCGAACCGAGATGCTCTAGCACTGCTTCCTAAGAGCAGCGTGTCTACCAATTTCACCATGGCGGCTTATTCGAAATATTAATAAATAATAGTCAATTTGTGTTGAATGGTCAAGATTCAAGGATTCAATATAGTTAGTAAGTGTTAGAATTGATGAAAAAAGACTCATTTAAATTGATATTTCAATGTTTATTAAATAAAGTATAGCCATAGGGTTTAGAGAGTTAAGAATAAACTTTCATGTATCTAGACTAGAATGTCAAAATAGAGTTCTACCAAAAAAGTAAAAACTAGAACTAGATAGTTTTGTTCCGGGCCAAAGGTCGAGTTATAGAACTCAAAATTCTCCTTTTTATTTTTAGATAATTCATATATTGAAAAATAAAAACAAATTTAGTAAAAAAAAAATTATATTTATCGCAATTTTATACGAAGCATTTTTCTAATTATTTCGATACCTTAGTATCATTAATAATACTCTTCGCAATTTATAATAGATACTATATTAGTAAATCAAATTGAAACTTGGTTTTGAGTTAGGCATATAATAAAAAGAATTTTTCTCTATCAATTTCTTTTTCACATATTCTATTGTGAAAAAGAAATTGATAGAGAAAAATTAGAATACTTAGTAATATACTTAGAGATCAGTAAACATAAGAATTATTATTTTTTATAAAATAACACGCCGTAGCAGTTAGTTCTAACTAATATTGATATTAAGTAGTTAAATATATTCAAAACATTGGTTAATGCAAATCATTCATCTTAAAAATTTTTAAGTTCTTAATGGTATGTCATGTCAATTTAGATTATTCCAAAATTCTATTACTTGTTTGTTGCACAAAAAAACTTTTTGAATGTCCAGTGGAAACCGATTTAGCTAAAGAAAGAGCTTTTACTGCCGTTAAATATCCCTTCTTCTTCCAAATATTTCTACGAATACGTTTTTTTGATCTAGAAGTACGTTTTTTTGGAACCGCCATTCAAAAACAAAATACTTATTTTTATCATTGTATGTGAAAGACATATATTTAGATCATTTTTTCGTCATTATCCATACTTATCTTATCCCGTAGATAATAAGTAATTTTTCAAAACATGTAAAACATATCATATAATATAAATATACAAATAAAAAATTCTATATAATATTATATAGAATTATATTAAATATAGAATATAGAATTATTTTAAGATTAAAATCTATGTACTATGTAAAATAAAAATAGATGTAAAAATATATGTAAAAATAAATGTATACATATATACAAATATACAAAACCATTATAACGTATCCATGCCATGTAGGTATACATATATATACTATATCATATATATAGTATATCCAGGGATAAATGAAAATAAAATAGATAATAAAAATTTTTAGTTCTGCCCGTATTCGAATCGAATAAAAGTACTGTTTTGATTTAATTGTTTTTTTATCATATATATGATGATAAATATAATCATCTTATCTTATAGTAGAATTATGAATCTTATAGTAGAATTATGAAAAATTTCATCTTCTGTATTTTTCTAATTTTCATTTTTTTTTTTTTTTTATCTATTATTAATTTATATTAAATATCTTTTTTAGTTAATAAATAATACTTAGGTAATTAGTCATGTTATTTGATCAACCTAATTATAGTTTTTTAATATTTCAAATAAAAATATGAGAATAAATCTAAGAATTAAATAAAAAAAATATATATATTTTTTTATGGAACAAACATATCAATACGCATGGATAATACCCTTTCTTCCACTTCCAGTTACTATGTCAATAGGATTTGGACTTCTCTTTATTCCTACAGCAACAAAAAATATTCGTCGTATATGGGGTTTTACTAGTGTTTTACTACTAAGTATAATTATGGCTTTTTCGGCCAATCTGTCTATTCAGCAAATAAATGGCAGTTTTATCTATCAATATTTATGGTCTTGGACCATAAATATTGATTTTTCTTTAGAGTTTGGACACTTGATCGATCCACTTACTTCTATTATGTCAATACTAATTAGTACTGTTGGAATCATGGTTCTTATTTATAGTGATAATTATATGTCTCACGATCAGGGATATTTGAGATTTTTTGCTTATATGAGTTTTTCTAATACGTCTATGTTGGGGCTAGTTACTAGTTCCAATTTGATACAAATTTATATTTTTTGGGAACTAGTTGGAATGTGTTCATATTTATTAATAGGTTTTTGGTTTACACGACCAGTTGCAGCAAGTGCTTGTCAAAAAGCTTTTGTAACTAATCGTGTAGGAGATTTTGGTTTATTATTAGGAATCTTAGGCTTTTATTGGATAACTGGCAGTTTAGAATTTCGAGATTTGTTCGAAATAGTTAATAACTTGATCCATAGTAATGGGGTCAATTCTGCATTTGTTACTCTTTGTGCCTTTTTATTATTCGTTGGCGCAATTGCTAAATCCGCACAATTCCCTCTTCATATATGGTTACCTGATGCTATGGAGGGTCCCACCCCTATTTCGGCTCTTATACATGCTGCTACCATGGTAGCAGCGGGAATTTTTCTTGTAGCTCGGCTTCTTCCTCTTTTCCGAGTCATACCTTACATAATGAATTTTGTTTCTTTAATAGGCGTAATAACAGTACTATTAGGAGCTACTTTGGCTCTCGCTCAAAAAGACATTAAAAGAAGTTTAGCCTATTCGACAATGTCTCAATTGGGTTATATTATGTTAGCTCTAGGTATAGGCTCTTATCGAGCTGCCTTATTCCATTTAATAACTCATGCCTATTCTAAAGCTTTATTGTTTTTGGGATCCGGATCTATTATTAATTCAATGGAACCGATTGTTGGATATTCACCGGATAAAAGTCAGAATATGATTCTTATGGGCGGTTTAACAAGATATGTTCCAATTACAAGAATCACTTTCTTATTAGGTACACTTTCTCTTTGTGGTATTCCGCCTCTTGCTTGCTTTTGGTCTAAGGATGAAATTCTTAACAATAGTTGGTTATATTCACCAATTTTTGCAATAATCGCTTGTTTTACAACAGGATTAACCGCATTTTATATGTTTCGAATGTATTTACTTACTTTTGATGGGCATTTGCGTGTTCATTTTCAAAATTACAGTAGTACTAAAAATAGTTCATTCTATTGCATATCTCTATGGGGAAAAGCAGCACCAAAAGTAGTCAATAGAAATTTACCTTTATCAACAATAAATAATAAAGTCGCCTTTTTTTCAAAGGATAAATATCAAATTAATGATAATAATATAATAAATAGAATGCGATACTTTCGTACTTATTTTAGAAATAAATACACTTCCATGTATCCTCATGAATCGGACAATACTATGCTATTTCCTCTTCTTATATTGGCACTATTTACTTTGATCATGGGATCAATAGGAATTAAGTTTGATCAAGGAGTAACAGATTTTGATATATTATCAAAATGGTTAACTCCATCAACAAACCCTTTTGATCAAAATTCAAACTATTCTGTGAATTGGTATGAATTTTTTACAAATGCAATTTTCTCAGTAAGTATAGCTCTTTTTGGACTATTTATAGCATCTATTTTTTATGGGTCTGTTTATTCATCTTTCAAGAATTTGGGCTTAATCAATTCATTTGTAAAAATGGGTCCTAAAAGAATTATCTTCGATCAAATAAAAAATGTGGTATACAATTGGTCATATAATCGTGGTTACATAGACCTTTTTTATACTAGAGTCTTAATCATGAGTATAAGAGGATTAGCCGAATTAATTAAATTTTTTGATAGACATATAATTGATGGAATTATAAATGGAGTTGGGGTTGCAAGTTTCTTTATGGGCGAAGGGATCAAATATATGGGAGGTGGACGAATTTCGTCTTATCTATTTTTATATTTATCTTATGTATTAATATTTATATTTTTATTCTTTTTTGTTCTGCCAATAAAGATAAATTTTTCAAATTAAAACTAGGTTCAAAAGGAAGTAGACCATGAATCTTATTTATCCAAAATATTTCTATGGAATCTTTTCTAGAAGTCATTAAATCATTTATATTTACGCGTGAATCCAGCTTTTTTATTATTCCACGATATGGTCCATTCAAAAAAGGATCATACGTTTTAGACAGGCATTCTTTTTCATTCGCATTATTATATAGTCTGGCCCTTTTTTCGAGTATGTCTAGAAGAAGAGACCCTTTTTCTTCTATAACTTTTATTCGACTTATTAATTCATTTATCAAATTGTATTTTTTTTGTTCATTGATATAAACCCAATTATTATATAAGTCTTGATGGCATATTTTTTTAGTTGTATACAAAGAAATTTTGCGTTCTATCATTTCTGAAAATGTTGATAAACTAGGCGGATATGTAAAAGATATTTTTTCTTTTCCATCACTTGGACATGTATAAAAAAAATATTGTGACATTTCATTTCGTACAGCATTTTCAAATTGATCATTTTTTATATATCTAAATGGACGATTCCATCGTTTATAATCGAAAAAAAAAGTCATAAGAGGTTTTTCAAACCGGAAATGGGCATGGGGCTTTTCTTTTTTTTCTTCTTTAAGTCTTCCCAATTCCCAATTATCTTGATGGGTATCAAGATAAGAATCTTCGTCAACTGGGCTATCCTTATAGGATGTCTCTTTAAAGTGGAATTCATCTTTTGTTTTTT